TTTCACTTCCTAGCACTTCCTATCATTTAATATCTATCCCTTTGGTCTTATTTACATAAGAGATGTCATTTATAGTCTATCTCTTTCTATATATGGAAAGTCAAGAAATTCTCATCGAAACATCGAGAAATTGTGCATATAGAAAACTCTAAAGAAAGAAAAAAAGGAGACCCATGTCATGATTTTCAAATCTTTTCTACTTAGTAGTCTAAGTTTCTCGATGAGGATAATTAATTCGGTCGTTGTGGTCGGACTCTATTATGGATTTCTGACCACATTCTCCATAGGTCCCTCTTAGATCTTCTTTCTCCAATCTTGGATTAGGGAAGAAGGAGATATTCGCGACTACTGGCGGTTTCATTATGGGGCAGCTCATGATCTTCATATCGATCTATTATCCACCTCTGCATCTATTCTTTCTTAGCTAAACGGGTGGAAGATCCATCCAATTTGGTTATATCATGGACTCGAAAAACGGATCTGAATGTGACTGAAATGCACGATCTTCACAGGTATCACTTTTCACGATACCTAAAAGATGGAATAGCGATTTTCGAAGCATTTCCTATAAGAGAATGGTTTCCATTACTTTGAGAAATGGATTCTATATCAAACTATAGCTATTGCATTAAAGAAGAAAAGAAACTAATAGAAGTCGAAGACGCGGAATGGTAGTGAATAGAGAGAAAGATTCTTCTGATTTTCTTGTTCCTGAAAATATTCTATCTATCTCCTAGACGCCGTAGAGAATTGAGAATTTTCATGTCTTTCAATTCTCGTACTCGTAATTGGAAAGTTACGGAAGGAGATCCATCATTTTGCAATGAAAACAACATAAAAAACTCTGGACAATTTCGAAATCAGGCCAAGCGTCTTAATACATATGCAAAAAAATTCATTATTGGCCCACCATTGATTAGAAGATTTAGCTTGTATGAATCGCTATTGGTTTGATACGAATAATGGCAGTCGTTTCAGTATGTTAAGGATACAGATGTATCCACAATTCATTTAGAGTTACTTAATAGCCTATTTCTTATACCATATCTCTATCCCGTGAAATTCTCGAGCCGAAAGATGGATGCATATGCTGTGTTTCATTTTGCTAAACGATATCAATTAAATGGTGTATCAATTCCATAAATTGGATATAGCAATAAATAAATCAGCAAAATTCTTTTATTTTAGATAGAAGAAATGTTTCTTCTATCTAAAATAAAAGAATGTACCCTTCTATCCAAATCCAATTTGCATCGATAAAATAAATCCAAATTCCAGTAGTAGATGAATAATTGCAAATTTTTGTGTGTACGAGATTAGAATAACTTCAAAATAACTGACATAATTTTTTATTTTTCCTGATCAGAAAAATACATGAAAAAGAAAGGAGGTAGAAAAATTTTTGGATTTATGGTTAAAGAAGAAAAAGAAGAAAACAGGGGTTCTGTTGAATTTCAAGTATTCAGTTTCACCAATAAGATACGGAGACTTGCTTCACATTTGGAATTACACAAAAAAGATTTTTCATCGGAAAGAGGTCTACGAAGACTTTTGGGAAAACGTCAACGTTTGCTAGCTTATTTGGCAAAGAAAAATAGAGTACGTTATAAGAAATTAATCAGTCAGTTGGATATTCGGGAGAAGTAATTTAATCGTTCGAATTTTTTTCTTATTTTATTAGTAGTCTTATAGTAGTCTTAGATTTTGCATTTTGATGAGCCTCGTTTTGAGGAATTCATGGAATAATCCATTTTCATGGAATAATGAATTAAGGAAGAAAGGATATGAGTCTACCGCTTACAAGAAAAGATCTCATGATAGTCAATATGGGCCCTCACCACCCATCAATGCATGGTGTTCTTCGACTGATCGTTACTCTCGATGGTGAAGATGTTATTGATTGTGAACCCATATTAGGCTATTTACACAGAGGAATGGAAAAAATCGCGGAAAACCGAACTATTATACAATACTTACCTTATGTAACACGGTGGGATTATTTAGCTACTATGTTTACAGAAGCAATAACGGTAAATGCACCAGAATTCTTGGAGAATATTCAAATACCCCAAAGAGCCAGCTATATTAGGGTAATTATGTTAGAGTTGAGCCGTATAGCTTCTCACTTGTTATGGCTTGGGCCTTTTATGGCAGATCTCGGTGCACAGACTCCTTTTTTCTATATTTTTAGAGAGAGAGAATTGATATACGATCTATTTGAAGCTGCTACAGGTATGCGAATGATGCATAATTACTTTCGCATCGGAGGAGTAGCCGCCGATCTACCTTATGGATGGATCGATAAATGTTTAGATTTCTGTGATTATTTTTTACGAGGAGTTGTTGAATATCAACAACTTATTACACAGAATCCCATTTTTTTAGAACGAGTTGAAGGAGTCGGTTTTATTAGCGGAGAAGAAGCAGTAAATTGGGGCTTATCGGGACCAATGTTACGAGCTTCTGGAATACAATGGGATCTTCGTAAAGTTGATCCTTATGAGTCTTACAACCAATTTGATTGGAAAATCCAATGGCAAAAAGAAGGGGATTCATTAGCTCGCTATTTAGTACGAATGGGTGAAATGAGGGAATCCATCAAAATTATTCAACAGGCTGTAGAGAAAATTCCTGGAGGTCCTTATGAGAATTTAGAAGTCCGACGCTTTAAGAAAGCAAAGAATTCCGAATGGAATGATTTTGAATATCGATTTCTTGGTAAAAAACCTTCGCCCAATTTTGAATTGTCAAAGCAAGAGCTTTATGTAAGAGTGGAAGCTCCAAAAGGTGAATTAGGAATTTATCTGGTAGGAGATGATAGTCTTTTCCCCTGGAGATGGAAAATCCGTCCACCCGGTTTTATTAATTTGCAAATTCTTCCTCAACTAGTTAAAAAAATGAAATTGGCTGATATCATGACGATATTAGGTAGTATAGATATCATTATGGGAGAAGTTGATCGTTGAAATGATAATAGATAGGGTAGAGGTAGAAACTATCAATTCTTTTTCGAAATCGGAATTATTAAAAGAAGTCTATGGACTGATATGGATTCTACCTATTTTGACCCTCCTACTGGGAATCACAATAGAAGTACTGGTAATTGTGTGGTTAGAAAGAGAAATATCCGCATCGATACAACAACGTATTGGTCCTGAATATGCTGGCCCCCTGGGACTCCTTCAAGCTATAGCCGATGGAACTAAGCTACTTTTTAAGGAGGATATCCTGCCATCCCGAGGAGATATTCCTTTATTTAGCATTGGACCCTCTATAGCAGTCATATCAATTTTATTAAGTTTTTTAGTTATCCCTTTGGGATATCGTTTTGTTTTAGCCGATCTTAGTATTGGTGTTTTTTTATGGATTGCCATTTCAAGTATTGCTCCTATTGGTCTTCTTATGGCAGGATATAGCTCAAATAATAAATATTCTTTTTTAGGCGGTCTACGAGCTGCTGCTCAATCTATTAGTTATGAAATACCATTAACTTTTTGTGTGCTAGCAATATCTCTACGTGTGATTCGTTAAAATAGGATCTTTTTCCTCTAAAATCCATTGAATATTTATCTTCCTTTTCTTATTCTATATTCGGGTTGGTAAGTTAAACTAGATAGCTATATGAGTGAAACAAAACAGCTTATTAATTTGTAGTAAAAAGAAAAAATCTCATTTCCTACGTACAAGAAAAAAGTTGAAGTAAACATAAGCAGTGTAAACTCTTTACCCCAAGGTTGAGATTTTTTGATTAGTCATCATATCTTGAAGCGGGCAAGAATAAAGGATTCGCAATATGGAATTCCATTACTAGAATATTCCTAGTTATTACTATAACTTATAATCATAAGAGGAATCCATCAAAAGAAAAGTTAGTGAGGGGTTAGGAACACTAAAGTACATAAAGGATTAGTAATGAGGGAATCTAAGGCATTAGAGATTTTTCCTCATAAAAGGAATCATAATAAGGACTTGAAATTGGTGGAAATGATCAAGTAGTACTTTCTTCGGATTCCGATCCAGAGTATGTTCCCATTCACTTGTTAAGGAAATGACTATCAAGAACGAATTAACCCTTTATTCCTTTTTTCTTTTTAAGTACCCCTCCCGGGGGATAGAAGAATAGGACAAAAGATATGGAATGCAATACAAAAAAAGGATCTTTATTTATTCTTTCCTTCCTCTATTCATATTCATACAGAATTCCTCATGAACTAATGCCCAATTCTTTTCATTTATTAATTGCTATAACGAGTGTTTTATTCCAAGATTAAGTTATTGCTGAACAAAGAAAAATTCTCATTATATTATAAAGGACGAGATCAATTCGGAAGCGCTTTTTCTTATTCTAGCAGACGGAATTCCTTTGGTCTAATTTAGGACTTTCCAATCGATTTTATCTTACCTAATTCTATCTATGCCCAGGGGGATAATACCGAAACGAAACAACCCTTTCCTTTTTTCTGATCATAGAGAAGCCGTATGAAGCTAAGGTTTCATGTACGGTTTTGGAATAGCGGTGGGAACTGTGATGTTATCATCGACTATGATTATCTAACAGTTCAAGTACAGTTGATATAGTTGAAGCACAGTCAAAATATGGTTTTTTTGGATGGAATCTTTGGCGTCAGCCTATAGGTTTTCTGGTTTTTCTAATTTCTTCTTTGGCAGAATGTGAAAGATTACCCTTTGATTTACCAGAAGCAGAGGAAGAATTAGTAGCAGGTTATCAAACCGAATATTCCGGTATCAAATATGGTTTATTTTATCTTGTTTCTTACCTAAATTTATTAGTTTCCTCTTTATTTGTAACAATTCTCTACTTAGGCGGGTGGAATTTCTCTATTCCCTATATATCCTTTTTTGAATTTTTCCAAATGAATAAAATGGTTGGAATTTTGGAAATGACAATGGGTATCTTTATTACATTAACTAAAGCTTATTTATTTCTCTTCATTTCTATCACAATAAGATGGACTTTACCCAGGATGAGAATGGATCAGTTATTAAATCTTGGATGGAAATTTCTTTTACCTATTTCCCTGGGCAATCTCTTATTAACAACTTCTTCCCAACTTGTTTCACTATAAATAAGATAATACAATAATAGTAAGAATATTTTCAACACAAAAATACAAAAATTCTCTCAAACAAGAGAAAGAAACATATCTTTTTCATAGATATTTAGAATATGTTCCCTATGGTAACTGGGTTCATGAGTTATGGTCAACAAACAATACGCGCTGCAAGGTACATTGGTCAAAGTTTCATAATTACCTTATCCCACACAAATCGTTTACCTATAACGATTCACTACCCTTATGAAAAATCGATTACATCGGAGCGTTTCCGGGGGCGAATCCACTTTGAATTTGATAAATGTATTGCTTGTGAAGTATGTGTTCGCGTATGCCCGATAGATCTACCCCTTGTGGATTGGAGATTTGAAAAGGGTATTAAAAGGAAACAATTGCTTAATTATAGTATTGATTTTGGAGTTTGTATATTTTGTGGTAATTGTGTTGAGTACTGTCCGACAAGCTGTTTATCAATGACTGAAGAATATGAACTTTCTACTTATGATCGTCATGAATTGAATTACAATCAAATTGCTTTGAGTCGGTTACCAATCTCCATAATGGGAGATTACACAATTCAAACAATTAGGAATTCGACTCAAAGTAAAATAGACGAAGAAAAATCTTTGAATTCAAGAACGATTACTAATTACTAGGATTTTTCTAACAAAAAAGAAAAATCCAATAGTTCTTATAGTTCTTTACTAACTATAAAGAAAAACGAATAACTACTGCTTATTGCAAATTATTCCTGATTTAAAATGAGAGTAGATTTTCGTGATGTGATTTCTAACTATACAACTTATATACAAAAAAATATCCTAATCCCTTTTTCCTTCCTTGAATCTTTTAGTTTTAGTTAGTTCATGAAAAATTTTATACTATTAATTTCTTCTTATCCATAATGGATTTACCTGGACCAATACATGAGATTCTTGTGCTATTTGGGGAATTTGTTCTTCTACTAGGGGGCATAGGAGTAGTATTACTTACCAACCCAATTTATTCTGCCTTTTCGCTGGGATTAGTTCTTGTTTGTATATCCTTATTCTATATTTTATTGAATTCCTACTTTGTAGCTGTCGCACAACTTCTTATTTATGTGGGAGCCATAAATGTCTTGATCATATTTGCCATAATGTTCGTAAATGGCTCAGAATGGTCTAAAAATAAGAATTATTGGACTATTGGAGATGGGTTCACTTCACTCGTTTGTATAACTATTCTTTTTTCACTAATGACTACTATCCCAGATACGTCATGGTATGGAATTCTTTGGACTACAAGATCAAACCAAATAGTAGAACAGGGTCTCATAAATAACGTTCAACAAATTGGGATTCATTTAGCAACTGATTTTTATCTTCCGTTTGAACTCATTTCCATAATTCTTCTAGTTTCTTTAATAGGTGCAATTACTATGGCTCGGCAATAAGAAATACTTAGAATGAGTCAAAATTCTTAGAATTTCAAATCTAAAATAAGTAACTAAAAAAAAATAACTAAAGAATCACAATTTTGATTTAGTAAAACCCATCTACTGCCAACAAATACCTTCTTTTCCCTTTTGTTGTGTAATTGTTCTATTCTAATTAATTGAATCGGTTCAATTCTTGTCCTCATATTGAAATGAATCGAGATTGATAAGGAGTTAGTTAATGATGTTTGAGCATGTACTTTTTTTGAGTGTCTATTTATTTTCGATTGGTATCTATGGATTGATCACAAGCCGAAACATGGTTAGAGCTCTAATATGTCTTGAACTTATACTGAATTCAATTAATCTAAATCTCGTAACATTTTCTGATCTATTTGATAGTCGCCAATTAAAAGGAGACATTTTCGCAATTTTTGTTATAGCCCTTGCGGCTGCTGAAGCAGCTATTGGACTATCCATTCTTTCTTCCATCCATCGTAACAGGAAATCCACTCGTATCAATCAATCTAATTTTTTGAATAATTAGACTTTTGAATAATTAGACATAGAATCCTCTAAAGAAATAAACAAAGGCGCACATATAATGATAATATCAAATTCAAATATTAAGATGAATAGAAATCGAATACTATTTTCTTATTATTTTATTATATTAGAATATCTATTTTTTGAGTAGGTTATTGCATAGTATTCTTTTTTACTTATTGAATTTTTGCAATTCATTGATATTGCAATTTGAATATTGCAATAATTTATATTGAAAAGACGATAGGCAATTTATTGGCTAGTTCGAATTCGTATGTACAATTCGTATAATTATGATTGTTGAAGCCCAAAATTCAAGTCTCTTGGCTCTTTTCACGCTTTCTCACAAACGGATTAAGAAATATATTGCATTATTTATTTGTTGAAGTTTGGATAAACCATTGCTTCGTCTGGTGTCTACAATACATATGACTCATATAGTACTAATTTCATTTTTACCAGATCGAAAATTTTTATGTTGAAAAGGAAAATTTGTAGATCCAATGTCACATTCCGTAAAAATTTATGATACATGTATAGGATGCACTCAATGTGTACGAGCTTGTCCAACAGATGTATTAGAAATGATACCCTGGGATGGGTGTAAAGCCAAGCAAATTGCTTCTGCGCCGAGAACCGAAGATTGTGTGGGTTGTAAGAGATGCGAATCTGCTTGCCCAACAGATTTTTTAAGTGTCCGCGTTTATTTAGGGCCTGAAACAACCCGCAGTATGGCTCTATCTTATTGATACGTTACAAAAAACTCCACTTGAATCGTCTGATTCCTCTTTACCGAAGAAGCCTGTGCTCGAAATAAGCGAGCACGGGCTTTTCTGGTCAAAACGTATCTTGTCTTTATCACTTTATCATGAGTTATTTTCCTTGGTTAACAATACTTGTTGTTTTGCCGATATTTGCAGGTTTATTAATTTTCTTTTTACCTCATAGGGGAAACAAAATCGTTAGGTGGTATACTATATCTATTTGTTTATTAGAATTCCTTCTAATGACTTATGCATTCTGTTATCATTTCCAATTGGAGGATCCCTTAATCCAATTAAAGGAGGATTCTAAATGGATAGATGTCTTTGATTTCCACTGGAGATTGGGAATCGATGGACTTTCATTAGGATCCATTTTATTGACAGGATTTATCACTACTTTAGCTACTTTAGCAGCTTGGCCGGTTACCCGGAATTCGCGATTATTCTATTTCCTGATGCTAGCAATGTATAGTGGTCAAATAGGATTATTTTCTTCGCGAGACCTTTTACTTTTTTTTATCATGTGGGAGTTAGAATTAATTCCTGTTTACTTACTTTTATCCATGTGGGGGGGAAAGAGGCGTCTGTATTCAGCTACAAAGTTTATTTTGTATACTGCAGGCGGTTCCATTTTTTTCTTAATCGGAGTTCTAGGTATGGGCTTATATGGTTCCAACGAACCAAGATTAGATTTGGAAAGATTAATTAATCGATCATACCCTGCAACATTGGAAATACTATTTTATTTGGGCTTCCTTATTGCTTATGCTGTCAAATTGCCGATTATACCCCTACATACGTGGTTACCAGATACCCATGGGGAAGCGCATTACAGTACATGTATGCTTTTAGCGGGAATCCTATTAAAGATGGGAGCATACGGATTGATTCGGATCAATATGGAATTGTTACCTCATGCTCATTATCTATTTTCCCCCTGGTTGGTAATAATAGGAGCGATGCAAATAATCTATGCAGCTTCAACTTCTCTTGGTCAACGAAATTTTAAAAAAAGAATAGCCTATTCTTCCGTATCTCACATGGGTTTCATAATTATAGGAATTGGTTCCATAACCAACATTGGACTCAATGGAGCTATTTTACAAATACTATCCCATGGATTTATTGGTGCTACACTTTTTTTCTTGGCGGGAACGGCTTGTGATAGAATGCGTCTTGTTTATCTCGAAGAACTGGGGGGGATATCTATCCCAATGCCGAAAATTTTTACCATGTTTAGTAGCTTTTCAATGGCTTCTCTTGCCTTACCAGGAATGAGCGGTTTTGTTGCAGAATTAGTAGTATTTTTTGGACTAATTACTAGTCCAAAATTTCTGTTAATGCCAAAGATGCTAATTACTTTTGTAATGGCAATTGGAATGATATTAACTCCTATTTATTTATTATCTATGTTACGCCAGATGTTCTATGGATACAAGCTATTTCATGTTCCAAACGCAAATTTTGTGGATTCTGGACCGCGAGAACTCTTTCTTTTAATCTGTATCTTTTTACCAGTAATAGGAATTGGTATTTATCCAGATTTTGTTCTCTCCCTATCCGTTGACAGGGTAGAGGCTCTCTTATCCAATTATTATCCTAAATAGGATTTTCTTTTTTTTTTAATTAGTCCGCTCTATACTCTATATTCCATAGTGGAAAAACCAAATAATTCAGAAAAAAGTAAAAAAGTCTAAGTCTAATTAGATCTATCTCGAATTTTTGAGAACCCTTTGAGAAGGCGTTCAAGGGGTTCTCAAATCAAACAAAAATGTAAAAACTTTCATTTCATGAAGGTTTTATGTTATGTAATCATTTAGATGGTAATGTAAATGAACCATAACTATGTAAACCTATTCCTAATAGATTGATACCAAAATAGCAGATCCAAATTATAAGAAATCCTATTGAAGCTACAAGTGCGGAATTCGTACCCTTCCAATTTGGATTTGTTCTACTATGTAAATAAATTGCGAATATGGTCCAAGTAATAAATGCCCAAGTTTCCTTAGGATCCCAATTCCAATAGGATCCCCACGCCTCATTAGCCCATACTGCTCCACAAAGAATACCTATGGTTAAAAGGGTAAACCCTAGGCTAATGACACGATAACTCCAAGAATCCAAACGCTCAGTTAATTGATATTTGTAATAATTTGGAAATGAAGGAAAAGAGGTGTTTTTTAAAGCACTTCTTTTTGCATAGAAATATTCAATCTCACTAAACTCACTAAAGAAAAATGTTTTAAGTAAAACATTTTTTTTCTTTTTAGAAAAGAAATCCAAATTCTTTCGAAATTTAATGATTAGAAGAGCGGCGGATAATAAGGATCCGCACAAAAGAGTTGCATAGCTTAGTAACATCATACTGACATGCATCATTAACCACTGAGATTGTAGAGCGGGTACTAGTATTGTGGATTGATGCATTTCAGTTAAAAGACCTGACGTGGCAAAGCCTTGCGTTAAAATAGTACTTGGCGTAGTTATTGTGCTTAAATCACTTTTAGAGTTCTGTATCTTAGGAATCCTATGAAGAATATACAGAGCCCATGAAAGGAAGATCAATGACTCATATAAATTACTTAATGGAAAATGTCCCGAAGAAGCCCAACGAGAAACTAAGAATCCTGTTATAGATAAAAAAGTTGCTATCATTCCTTTTTCTGACGAATCACGTAATCCCCCAAGTTCACGAACTAATAAGGTTATCAAATGAATCGTAATCACAATTGAAATGGTTGAGAAAGAGATATGAGTTAGTATATGTTCTAAAGTTGCAAATAGCATAAGGAGAAGGTCCCATTACAAAATTGGAAATTTCGAATTGAATCCATTTTCTAATCTATTGTATTCTTTTTCGAGAATGCCGCCACTCGGACTCGAACCGAGATGCTTGAGCACTGCTTCCTAAGAGCAGCGTGTCTACCAATTTCACCATGGCGGCTAACTTGAAATAATAGGGAACTTAAAAGAATAATAGTTATTTTCTGGCAAATCGTCGAGATTGGGAGAGTCCATAGAATTTAGGAACATTAGAATCCTCATTAAAATAGACTTCGTTTGGTAGTATCGTTGCTGATTTTTTTAACAAAAAACTCTTGTTTTGCTTAATAGAAACAAAGCTTGAAAGAGTTGGAACTTTTTTTTTTTTTCTCAGTTGCAATATAGAACTAATTTTTTTTTTCTAATTAGTTTCTCATTGAAATTTTGAAAAATCTTTCAATGCAATGGCCAAAATTCAAAAAAACTTTTCTATCTATCCATGAACTTTAAATACAAAGAATTTTGGATTTTAGCAAAATTTCTAGAATGAAAGCCTTTATGCTCTTGTTAATACGATTTACCAAGCCTAAACCAATTTATTTGTGAATTTTGGATAAGATAGGTAGAAGTTGTAAGTCCTATTGCAAGAATACTCTACTTTTCATAATAGAATCCTCATACTAAAAGGATTCTATTATGAAAAGTTCGTTGATAGGAAAAGAATACTTAGGACACAGTATAGCAAAAACTTTTGTTCTATATATCAGAGGGGTTAGTTCTAAGAATATTGTACCGAGGAATTCGACACATAAAAGTACATTAATTAATCCGAATTATTCATATTAAATAATTGGAATTTCTTTGGGATAGCTCAATTCAGATTATTCCAAAACCAGATTATTTGTTTGTTTGTTGCCCAGAAAAACCCTTTGGTTTTGGATGCTCGCTGCCGCTGGAAAATGATCTTGATTTTGCTAAAGAATAAGATTGTACTATGGAAAAATAAGTCTTTTTCTTCCAAAGATTTTTACGAATACGCTTTTTTGACATCGAAGTACGTTTTTTTGGAACTGCCATTTTAAAAGGAGATTACTTTTTTCTAGTTGTATGTGAAAGACATCTATTGCCGCAAATCAATCCTTCTTTCTGCTTTTTCTTAGTATTTATACTTAGATACTGAACTGAAATTCTGAATTCTTTTTTACTTCATTTTCTCTAATGCGGATAAGACAAGAATTTTTTAACATATTTTTCATATATATTTTGGATTTTTTTTTAATAATATAGAATATATACAAAGGTTTTCTATTTAAATCAATTTATATATCAAGTATACTCCATATTTTATATATCAAGTATACTCCATATATAGATATAAGGTACGGGGGTCTATCCCCCATATAAGATGGGGGGATAAAAGGAGGGGAAAATTCAAATAGTTAATTAAGTTCAGAATGGTATTCCATAATGGAATTCCAATCAAAACAAAAAAAATAGTTAGTCTCTTAAACAAGACATTCTAAAACTTAGGTAATTCTAGTCATTATGAAGTAAGGAATATTCGATAATTTCCTATAAACATAGGTTTTCATTGAAATTCAATCAATCAGTTACGAAACATGAGAGTTGCTTCATCTTCATTTTAATTTTAATAGAAAGAAATACAAAAATGAATAAAAAAATGAATAGAAAGTAAAATGATTCAATCCTTTTTTATATTTTAATAAATATCCTTCTTTAGATAATAACTAGGTAACAAAGTTATTTGATTAACTTTTTGAATTTAACCAAGTAAACCCATTCTTAATTTTGGATTATTTCAATGAGAGAAATTTGGAAAAATTAAGAATTCCAGTATTTTGTCTTATTCTTTTTTTTTTTTTTTAATTCTTTCAGAAAGAGATAAGAATTGGTTTGGTGAATCGGAAACAATTTTATTTTATAGAAAAATTGAAGTAAAAATTTCAATTTCTTTTCTTATGCAATTTCTTTTCTTATGGAACATACATATCAATATGCATGGGTAATCCCTCTTCTCCCACTTCCAGTTATTATGTCAATGGGGTTTGGACTTATTCTTATTCCGACAGCAACAAAAAATCTTCGTCGCATATGGGCTTTTCCTAGTGTTTTACTCTTAAGTATAGCTATGGTATTCTCAGTTCATCTATCTATTCAACAAATAAATGGAAGTTCTATCTATCAATATCTATGGTCTTGGACCGTCAATAATGATTTTTCCTTAGAATTTGGATACTTGATCGACCCGCTTACTTCTATTATGTTAATACTAATTACTACTGTAGGAATCCTTGTTCTTATTTATAGTGACGATTATATGTCTCACGATGAAGGATATTTGAGATTTTTTGTTTATATAAGTTTTTTTAATACTTCCATGTTGGGATTGGTTACTAGTTCCAATTTGATACAAATTTATTTTTTTTGGGAACTTGTGGGAATGTGTTCCTATTTATTGATAGGCTTTTGGTTTACACGGCCAATTGCAGCGAGTGCTTGTCAAAAAGCTTTTGTAACTAATCGTGTAGGGGATTTTGGTCTGTTATTAGGAATTTTAGGTTTTTTTTGGATAACAGGTAGTTTAGAGTTTCGGGATTTGTTCAAAATAGCTAATAACTGGATTCCTAATAGTGGGATTAATTCCTTACTTACTACTTTGTGTGCTTTTTTATTATTCCTTGGTGCAGTTGCGAAATCTGCACAATTCCCTCTTCACGTATGGTTACCCGATGCTATGGAAGGACCCACTCCCATTTCGGCTCTTATACACGCAGCAACTATGGTTGCTGCGGGGATTTTTCTTCTAGCTCGACTTCTTCCTCTTTTCATATCCCTACCTTTAATAATGAGTTTCATTTCTTTAGTAGGTACAATAACACTCTTCTTAGGGGCTACTTTAGCTCTTGCTCAGAGAGATATTAAAAGAAGCTTAGCCTATTCTACAATGTCTCAATTGGGTTATATGATGTTAGCTCTAGGTATAGGTTCTTATCAAGCTGCTTTATTCCATTTGATCACTCATGCTTATTCGAAAGCTTTATTGTTCTTGGGATCCGGATCTGTTATTCATTCAATGGAACCTCTTGTTGGATATTCACCAGATAAAAGTCAGAATATGGTTCTTATGGGTGGTTTAAGAAAATACGTTCCAATTACAAGAAGTACTTTTTTATGGGGTACGCTTTCTCTTTGTGGTATTCCACCTCTTGCTTGCTTCTGGTCCAAAGATGAAATCCTTAGCAATAGTTGGTTGTATTCACCCTTTTTTGGAATAATAGCCTCTTTTACTGCAGGATTAACTGCGTTTTATATGTTTCGAATATATTTACTTACTTTTGATGGGTACCTGCGTGTTCATTTTCAAAATTACAGTAGCACTAAAGAGGGTTCGTTGTATTCAATATCCTTATGGGGAAAAAGGATACCCAAAGGAGTGAATAGAGATTTCATTTTATCAACAACGAAGAGTGGAGTCTCTTTTTTTTCACAAAATATATCCAAAATTCATGGTAATACAAGAAATAGGATAGGGTCCTTTAGTACTTCCTTTGGGGCTAAAAACACTTTTGTCTATCCTCATGAAACGGGAAATACTATGTTATTCCCTCTTTTTATATTACTGCTTTTTACTTTGTTCATTGGATCCATAGGAATCCATTTTGATAATGGAGTAATGGATAAAGGAATAGCGGAGTTAACCATATTATCAAAGTGGTTAACTCCCTCAATAAACTTTTTCCAGGAAAGTTCTAATTCTTCCATAAATTCATATGAATTTATCACTAATGCAATTTCTTCTGTAAGTTTAGCTATGTTTGGTCTATTCATAGCATATATCTTCTATGGATCTGCTTATTCCTTTTTTCAGAATTTAGATTTAATAAATTTCCTTGTAAAAGAAAGTCCGAAAAAGTATTTTTTGGATCAAGTAAAAAAAAAGATATACAGTTGGTCATATAATCGTGGTTATATAGATATTTTCTATACTAGGGTCTTTACCTTGGGTATAAGAGGATTAACCGAACTAACGCAGTTTTTCGATAAGGGTGTCATTGATGGAATTACCAATGGGGTAGGTCTTACTGGTTTTTGTATAGGAGAAGAAATTAAATATGTAGGGGGAGGACGAATATCGTCTTATTTATTCTTTTTTTTATGTTATGTATCCGTGTTCTTATTCTTTTTTCTTTCTTAACTTAAGGAATTCCCCCGTCTCCTGCCTAAAGAGCCCCCTTATTCCCCTTCCTATCTCCTTCTACCATCTCTCCCCCTTTTCTACTATCTCTCTCTCTTTTTATCTCCCTCCTTGCGTTGTATAATAGTTCGGTTTTCCGCGATTTTTTCCATTCCTCTGTGTAAATAGCCTAATATGGGTTCACAATCAATAACATCTTCACCATCGAGAGTAACG